TCTATCTGGTCTGATGAAACGAACAGAAAGGAAAGATAAAGACTAATAGGAAAAAAGATAGAATTCAACAACCGTACGGGCATCGTTTTTTGTGCATTGCATACGGCTCTACAATCAAATTGACTCTGACTTTCCATTCAAGAAAGATAAAAATAGAATCTATCAGCCCCGGATGGTTAAATAAATGATCAAATTGCCACCCTTCTTTTCGGAGTAGTTAAAAAATACTATGATGGCTCCGTTGCTTTCTATTTTCAAATGGATTCTTTTTTTTTTCTTTGATTGAGCAATCCCAAAGTTTCTTTTTGATCCAACCAAAAATCTTGTTTTTTTTTCGCACTCTTTTTTATAACATAAATATTGTTAAGAGCCCTTCGGTGTGAAAACAAAAAAGTTTGTGACGCTAAACTGGACTCCCGATAGATAAAACAAAATCGGAAATACCTTTTATCCCATACTACTCTCTCGATACATAATCCAATCTTTTGAAAAAAAAAATACAAAAATTTTTCATATCGAATTCGAAGTGCCATGCTATTATTACTTAATGTTCATATGGCGAAGGCATAGTTTTCTTTTTTCTCTCAAATTTAAAAACCTCATTGGCGCCAAGCGTGAGGGAATGCTAGACGTTTGGTAATTTCTCCTCCAACCAATATAAAAGATCCCATTGACGCGGCTAATCCCATGCATATTGTATGGACCTCTGGTCGAACAAATTGCATAGTATCATAAATAGCTACTCCAGGTATTACCCATCCACCAGGAGAGTTTATAAACAAATAAAGAGCTTTGGTATCATCCTCGATACTGAGATATACCATAAGACCAATAAGTTGATTCGAGATCTCGCTATCAACCGCTTGGCCTAAAAAAAGTAATCTTTCTCGATAAAGTCGGTTGATTAGGGTTAAATTGTATCCCTTAGGAACCGTACATGCACCTTTTGATGCATACGGTTCAAAAAAAGAATCAATGTATAGATTCCAGTGCTCTTTCTTTTTTTCCTATTCCTTTTTCTAGCAAGCAGGTTTTTTCCAACTTGGAACGAAAGGGCTTTTTTTTCTTCGATTTTTCAATAAACAAAAATCTGGACTTCTTTTATTTCTTCCTTATAATAGAAAAAAGTCAATAAACTTATTGAATTAACTTCTCATTGATGTATTGTTTCATCGAGATTCAATCCAAATCACGATGGGGTTTTCTTGTTCCTGAGTGGGTCTCTTTCATCTTTTTAGGTTTATGCTCTACTCCGGGTAAAGATCTGCCCTCTTTTGATTTGCGCATCGCATATAGGACAAATCTTCTCATCACCATTTCTTTTTGTTTTAACTTTACAAATAACAACCAGGAATCGTTTATGATACACGTAGTAATCATAGATATATTTCCAATTGGGTTTTTTCTAAACGGAGCCTGGATACTTCATTTTTTTAGTCCAATCAAAGTCAACCATAAATTATTCTAATTGAAAATAGTACTATGAATCCCTCCAAACAATGGATTTCACGCTCCAATTTTTGGATTATTCAATTTATTTTTGGGCGAAAGAGAGGATATCTCGATCGAGGGAGAAAACGGGGAAATCCCATACGACCCAATATATCTGACAAGTCGCACTATACGTCAACCCAAGATGCATCTTCCTCTCCAGGACTTCGGAAAGGTACTTTTGGAACACCAATAGGCATGAATTGAAAGAAAAAAGAACTAAATACTATATTTCACTTTGATGTGGAAACGTAACAATATGGTTTTATTGTCGTTAGAATATTGTTTTTATCGTATTTATTTTATCCATACAGTAGAAAAATGGGGAAAGAAAGACAAATAGTCCCTTCTAATGATAAATACGGATAGGCGCATTTACTCATAGAAAATGGTATCAACCCCCATTGCATATTGGTACTTATCGAGTATAGAATAAATCTGCTTCTCTTTTTTCCTACGAATAGAATAAATATTAACCTAACTCTTGTTAGGAACTAATCCACTCAACAAGGGAGGTCTATAGGATAGTCATAGTATAGTCTTTTCCAATGCAATAAAGTTAGGTAGTGTCTATTTTTCTTTGAGAAAGAGGTGTTTTCCATGGGTTTGCCTTGGTATCGTGTTCATACCGTTGTATTGAATGATCCCGGCCGGTTGCTTTCCGTTCATATAATGCACACAGCTCTGGTTGCTGGTTGGGCGGGCTCAATGGCTCTGTATGAATTAGCAGTTTTTGATCCTTCTGACCCTGTTCTTGATCCAATGTGGAGACAGGGCATGTTCGTTATACCCTTCATGACTCGTTTAGGAATAACCAATTCCTGGGGAGGTTGGAGTATCACAGGAGGGACTGTAACGAATCCGGGGATTTGGAGTTACGAAGGTGTAGCCGGGGCGCATATTGTGTTTTCTGGCTTATGCTTTTTGGCAGCTATCTGGCATTGGGTCTATTGGGATCTAGAAATATTTTCTGATGAACGTACAGGAAAACCTTCTTTGGATTTGCCTA